CAGAAGGGAAGAACTTGCATCAGTATTTCAATTTCAATTCAAACATGGGTTTGATTCACACTCGATGTTCTGAGAACTATTTCCCATCTGAAAAGAGGAAAAAACGGAGTCTTTGTCTAAAGAAATGCGTCGAGAAAGGGCAAATGTATAGAACCTCTCAACGAGATATTGCTTTTTCAATTCTCTCAAAATGGAATCTATTCCAAGCATATATGCCATGGGTCTTTACTTCGACAGGGTACAAATATCTAAATTGGATATTTTTAGATATTTTGTCAGACCTATTGCTGATACTAAGTAGCAGTCTATCCATTTTTCACGATATTATGCATGGATCAGGGCGAATTCTTCAGAAATATTTGTGCCTTCCACAATCACAATGGGATCGGATAAGTGAGATTTCGAGTAAGTGTTTACATAATCTTCTTCTGTCCGAAGAAATGATTCATCGAAATAATGAGTCACCATTGATATCGACACATCTGAGATCGCCAAATGTTCGGGAGTTCCTCTATTCAATCCTTTTCCTTCTTCTTGTTGCTGGATATCTCGTTCATACACATCTTTTCTTTATTTCCGAGGCCTCTAGTGAGTTACAGACAGAGTTCGAAAAGGTCAAATCTTTGATGATTCCATCATCTATTATTGAGTTGAGAAAACTTCTGGATAGGTATCCTACATCTGAGCCGAATTCTTTGAATTTATTTCTAGTTGCTCTGGAACAAATTGTCGATCTCATAACAAATCCCATCAATCGAATCACTTTTTCGAGAAATACGAGACATCTAAGTCATACAAGTAAAGAGATTTTTTCATTGATAAGAAAAAGAAAAAACGTGAACGGGGGTTGCAGTGATGATAAAATAGAATCCTGGGTCGCGAACAGTGATTCGATTAGTGCTGATAAAATAGAATCCTGGGTCGCGAACATTGATTCGATTAGTGATGAAGAAAGACAATTATTGGTTCAGTTCTCAACCTTAACGACAGAAAGGGAAAGGGGGATTGATCAAATTCTATGGAGTCTGACTCATAGTGATCATTTATCAAAGAATGACTCTGGTTATCAAATGATTGAACAACCGGGAGCAATTTACTTACGATACTTAGTTGACATTCATAAAAAGTATCTACTGAATTATGAGTTCAATACATCCTGTTTAGCAGAAAGACGGATATTCCTTGCTCAGTATCAGACAATCACTTATTCACAAACTTCGTGTGGGACTAATGGTTTTCATTTCCCATCTCATGGAAAACCCTTTAAGTTCCGCTTAGCCCTACCCCCCTCTAGGGGTATTTTAGTGATAGGTTCTGTAAGAAGTGGACGATCCTATTTGGTCAAATACCTAGCGGCAAACTCCTATGTTCCTTTCATTACGGTATTTATGAACAAGTTGTCGTATATAGAGTCTGACGATTCGCTTATTGATCTTCTTGAGAAGATAGAGATGGAGATGGATAGTCACGATATTCATGCTAGTGACGATATTGCTGCTAGTGACGATATTGATCCTAGTGACGATATTGATTGTCACCTTGATGCGGAGCTGGAGCGGCTAACTATAACTATGGGGGATACGCCGCCGGACATAGTCCTATTGTATAAGAACCCTATATTTTATCTGAACCTTCAATTAGAATTAGCAAAAGCAATGTCTCCTTGCATAATATGGATTCCAAACATTCATGATCTGGATGTGAATGAGGTGAATTACTTATCCCTCGGTCTATTAGTGAACCATCTCTCCAGGGATTGTGAAAGATGTTCCACTAGAAATATTCTTGTTATTGCTTCGACTCATACTCCCCAAAAAGTGGATCCCGCTCTAATAGCTCCGAATCACTTCAATACGTGCATTAAGATGCGAAAGCTTCTTATTCCACAAAAACGAAAGAACTTTTTCACTCTTTCATCTACTAGGGGATTTCACTTGGAAAACAAAATGTTCCATACTAATGGATTCGGGTCCATAACCATTGCACGAGATCTTGTAGCACTTAGCAATGAGGCCCTATCGAGTAGTATTACACAGAAGAAATCAATTCTAGACACTAATACAATTAGATCCGCTCTTCATAGACAAACTTGGGATTTGCGATCCCAGGTAACATCGGTTCAGGATCATGGGATCCTTTTCTATCAGATAGGAAGGGCTTTAGCACAAAATGTACTTCTAAGTAATTGCCCCATAGATCCTATATCTATCTATATGAGGAAGAAATCGTATCAGGAAGGGGATTCTTTTTTGTACAAATGGTACTTCGACCTTGGAACGAGCATGAAGAAATTAACGATACTTCTTTATCTTTTGCGTTGTTCTGCCGGATCGGTCGCTCAAGACCTTTGGTCTCTACCCGGACCCCATGAAAAAAATGGGATCACTTCTTATAGACTCGTTGAGAATGATTCGGATCTAGTTCATGGCCTATTACTATTACTATTAGAAGTAGAGGGCGCTCTGGTGGGACCTTCACGGACAGAAAAAGATTGCAGTCA